TGTCTTTTGAGCGCAAATAATAGCTCGCATAGCTTCTTTAATCTTCATCATCTTATCTAGCCTTTCCTCGAGACTTTTGTTGAGTTTGGCTATGGCTTCTTTAGGGGATATTTCGTCTTCGTTGGTTACAAAGACGTGTTCTGTTCTTGACACTTCTGATGAGACGGTACGTGCCAAGTCTTCATCAAGCCCGCCCATGTTCGGCTTTCAGTGAAACATAACTGTAAGTGTGAGGTTTTTGTGCTTTACAACACATACGTTCATTAGATACCAGCATACATAATAGTATCATACGTAATAGTATCACTCATTGGATACCAATAAGGCATAACACTCGTAACCTTACCTAAACCCTTCTTTGTACTCCGACACTGTCTGATCGGCCTAACGTAGGTAGCTCGCCTCCCTCTCCTTTGTTACCTTTCTCGCGAGGTTATCGATCTTAAAAAGGTAAAAATAATAGAGTGCTTTCGATGAGTCGGTCCTCCTCTTCTCATGAAGTTCGACATGGGGTTAAGAACTGATCACATTGCTCACGAAGATTTCACTCCTAAAGTGGAACCACACATTAGAAACTAGTATAGTAGGCTGAGAAATGCCAATCAGAGGTTCACCCCGGTCTTAAAACTTCCCTTCCATCTCAGCTCCCAGCTTGCCTCACTAAAAGCTTGAAGCGGGGATAGGATATAATAAATCAATGTGTCCGAATTCTACGTTCCGTTTTGAAGCGATGATTGGGGTTCTGCACCCTTTCCTTTGTACTCCCTTCCCTTTCTTAGGTTCCTAATGGACCTGGCATGGGAGTTCGCGTCGATGCAGCTGGTGCACGAACCTCTGGATCCGAAACAACCTATTCCGATGTTCGAGATCGAAGTGCAGATTAGAACTCCGCCTATGAAAGTGACCGATTGTGGTATTTCGAAGCGAAGCCGAGTTTCAGAAGTTTAGCTTGAGTTCGCCGGTTCGCGTATGATAACCCGTTGATGGTCCAGAAACAGTTCAAGTGAAAGCTTAATGGGCATTGATCAGACGAGGACCTATACGCGGCCTGTCTTCCATAGGTGTCAGATAAATATGACGAACTTGAATCAAGGCGATCCTTGTGAGGCACGTTGTAGAGGACGAGTATTGCTAGCACAGAAAAGGCTCTGTTCTTATCTATGGGAGAAAGCCATGATAGCTATGGTTTCTTTCAAATTGCCCGCTTTCAGTTCGAGTTGTTGGGCAAGAAACAGTTCCAAAGTCAAGTCTTGGCGCTCAGGTGTTCGCATGCCACCATTATTGGGCAAACTACACCCCAACCTGAAATAAGACGTTCACGTTCAGAGCCCGGCTCATAATAAGAGTACAAACAGCTCATGGAGAAAAGAAGTAAGAAAGCTCGTAAGATTTTACTCTCTTTCTGACTCCTCTGGTATAATATTCAGAAAGCAGAATTGGGATACATGTCTTTCCCTATAGGGGACTCCATCCAAGCCATCAACATTCCAATCTCCATATTTGGGAAGTGCCCCTCTATATGCAATATTTGCTTCTGTGAGAGATTAATTCTAAACCTCCGAATCGTTATCAACAACCTCGGACTCGTAATCGAGACTTTGACTTTCATTAAGCATTTCCTACGAGCCGCGCTCCCTTTTGGTGACCTTTTCTCGTTCTCGTTAATGACTACGGAGAATTGTAAACCAATGGTGGTGGTTCGCAACAAAGCGGTCCCCTGGTCCGACAACACCAACAACAACCTCCGTCCGACCAAACCATTCGGCTTAAGCGGCTTCGGATGATTGCACTTCTGATTCGGCTGCTTCCGTGGATGCGCCGGTGGTCTTATCCAGTTGATTTGGCTTGCTCGGATGCGTCTGCTTATGTATATGCCTTCCCCCTACTATATCTATCAGTCCTAGATTCATATTGTCTTTCTCACAACGCGATCGTCCATATTGCTTTGACTCCCACCCTCCAGAACAACAATACTATCTCACTCATAATATTCCCTAACTACCATCTGTACAATCCTTACCTGATGAGCGCCTGACCTTCCCTTTTAAAGGCTTGCTTGAAAGAAGGCGTATAACACATTAATTCAATATATAAGGGTGGAAGCGCTTACATGCCTATACCTATATACCCACCTTATTGCTTCAAATGATGCCCAACAACTGAGCCCTTACTTCTGACTCTGCTGATTGATAAGAAACACTAGCCTCTTGCTTCCCACATTCCCGAAAGTGAGTCTCACTCTTGTTTATGCTCCCTATATATCTGTATATACTGTGTACAAACACACTACTGGACTTGCTCTCTGGCATAGAGAGGAACGGTGGACATCTTTCTTACAGATTGTTGGAAGGCGGACCCGTAGCCCTTGATTTTACTAAAAAAGCCTTACGCACAACAACAACAGGACGAGACCTGAGCGGCTTTCTCGCGTACTTGCTTGATGGAAGGCTTATCCAATTAGTGGTGCTCTATACAAGGGGTGGTGGGTAGAATCAATTAGGAACCTAGTGGTTTTGAGCCTCAAATGCGCTAAACCACTTTAGACTTGGACGTTTTCCTCTTACCACAAGCGGATCACACAACACAACTGTAATGTAACTTATACTGTCCCAACAGCAGGCACAACAAGTGCTTATACTGGCATGTTCTCTCCTGATGCCCATTATCATTATCCGACCTTTCCGCACTACTTAATTAGAACTACTTATCGATTTCTGTATAGCTGGCGGAAGAAAGCTCCTTATATGAGAAATTTGCACTCTGTCTGACCTGTCGTCTGTTCGTTAGTTATACGGAAAAGCGCCGCTTGACTGAGAAACCTGCCCTTAAGCGCCCTGGTAGTAGTACGCCCTGACTTACTTAACGATGAATAGCCTGAGCGAACAACAACGGACAGCTTTGATGCCAAGCCCCTACAGTGCTATCCCTCCTTTAGCCCACAAGTACACTATGAATAGTCTGACGCCCGTAGCTACCGCATCATCGCCTGCCGCTGCTAAATGCCAACCAGCCGCTTCGTTATGCGAACTATTACTTATGGGTTGCTGGTGGAAGGCCTAATATTATGATATGATGGCGATTGCTTGTCCCCTAAAAGCTTTTTTCGCTATTCGCCGACATTTTATAATTAAGAATTTTCTAACATTTTCATTTCGCTTATTGTAGGACAGTTCAAACTCTTGCTGAAAGTTAAAGCCGGAAGGCAGCCTAGCCTAAATGGAGGAAGCTGACGGAATGAAACAAGCTACGGTGACAGAAGGGAATGGAGGCCAAGCAAGCCAGCTAACCGAGGAACGGAAAGATAGCTTCGAGTTGGGAGGTTCCAGTGACTCGACAAAAGGATCAGAAATAGAAGCGTAAGCGAGCCCCTAAAGGGAAGGAATGGCAGGGGGGCATGAATTGCAAGGGGAGAGCTCAAAGTCAGGATAAACTGGCAAGGCAAGGCTGGAAGTGACATAGCCCCGGCGTACTGAAAGCAAGCTAGTTCCAGCAGCATATGGGGCCAGGCCTTTACTTTGAAAAGGAATTGGGATCAGGGTAGAGCGAGTCGGCCAGAGCACGCCTTCGAGCTGATACAGGCGACTACGAATAAGCAACTGTTGGAACTGCTGATGCCTCGTAGCGTCCCAAGTGTACGCCTAGTCGACGGCTGGCTAGAGCTTACGATGTCCCTATGTCCCAGCCTTCCTTTCACTTCACACTACCACACTCGCAACGGAATAGTAGAGCCATTCCTAAGACTTTCGATTTCCAAGCCGTAAGGTGGACCAACCGTGATTGGAGCGCATCTCATCATAGAATCCTGAGCCTATACTGCTCCTACTGCCTTGCCTTTGCTCCCTCTGCAGCATCTTCCACAACGACTCGTGCCGCTTGGAACCAACTGCACAATCAACAGTGATATCTGATATCGGGAGACTCTCCTAGCGGAAGCCTCGTGGAGGCCAACTTGACTACAGCCGAATGCCGGGTGCCATAAGGTAACAGACGAGACCCCACGGGCCTTAAATTGCCCCATTTTCCTGACCAGATCTCCGATATGCCCACAAGCCTTAGTAGACTTCTTCCTGATAGCAGCTCTACTGCGAATCCCTAACTTCAGTGGAATTCCTATCCTTAAACTACCCCACTACGGGCCCCGTCTCTCATAAGGGTTCCCACCGGTGACCGTTAGCGTAGTTCACTTTCCGTGTCCGCCTATGCCGGCACTTGGCTTGAGTGATTGATGTCACAAGGGCGAGGGCGGTCTGCCAGCTTCACCACCCCTATACGAGAGTGAAGGTCTTTTTCCCATGGGAGTTCCCTTGATGCGATACTAGAATAAGGCCTACGCTTGGTTAGCTCCTATTTGAAGCGAGACGCTAGCTTCTCATACATTACCCTTTGAGACCTTAAGCGAGGAAGGAAAGAGGAGTGGCCGAGGGATGGAATAGAGTGCGCAGTCGGTTTAGAAGATAGCTTTGAATGACCAGGCTAGCTTAGCTGGCTAGCGGAGATGCTCTTGCCTTTCCTAAACAGGTCGGAATAAGGATATTGTGAACCGAAAGATAGGACATAGAAGATCACCACTACTTCTCGAGTGACTTCAGGTCGTAAATCGGCCCGAGGAAGTGTGGCCAGAAGATGAGGTCGAAGATGGCTAGCTTTCTTGCTTGCTTTCCGTTCTGGACAAGGCAGACTTGCCGTCTCGCTCACTTCTTGAGAATTGAGACTAGGGGTAGAAGAGTAGGAATGAGAAAGCAGTCTTAGAGAAGAAGGCTTTCCCACTTGAGAGATCGAATGAGAACCATAAATTCGAAAGAGAAGGGTAGAATTCAAAGAAGAAAAGGTCAATAGATTTCGACTAAGATCGAGTCTGGGAGAGGAAGCAGTTAAAGTAGGGATCATGCTGCTAGTGAATGATTGTTCCATTTTCAATTAAGGTTGATTCAAGAACTTCTAGGCTGGAATCGGAAATGGAAAGAAGGAATGGTCCATCCGGAAGCCCACCAAAGATGGGGACTTCGAATGAAATGAGTCACAAAAAGCAACCGAGATTGCTGACTGAGCAGCCTACTAGCTTGTTGGAAGAAAAGATAGAAAAGAGAAGAAGGGAACGAAAGCACCAGAAGCACATCTAGTTTCAGCAGGAAAGAGAGGGCTAGATCTAAGAGGTGCTAGTGGTATTCTTACCTAGGAACTAGAGCAGACGCAAAGAAGCAGATGAAGATTGTTGCGTCTTCGTCTTCTATTACCTTCCAGTCAGTTAATGGCAGTCCTAAAAGAAAGAGATTCTATTACTTCTTAGTTAATTTTATATGAACAAAGAAAAATTCCTCCGGATGTCAGACACGATCGAAGGAATGATCAAAGCGCCCTAGCTGACTACTAGATCTGTCTCACCTAGGGTTCGACATGGAACGGTCAATGCCTGCCCGACTGCACCCGAAAGTGAGCCCATGAGCCCATACCTACTAACTAGGACTATTGACGTCAAGCGCAGTCTTATAGTTTGCTTTTCTCACTCAATCGCTCTAGAAGTTCAGTCGACTGGCTGAGAAAGGTTTTTTCCACATGCTCCATCCATCTCTATTAGTTCCAGAAATAGACAAAGAAGTTCAGCTGGGTCCTACTCCGTATTTACCTGGGGCAGTCATCCGTCTAACGAGAAAATAGAGGTGTCGAGACATCTATATGACCAAGGCCTTGTCACGAGTTGGAGTCGAACCAACACTTCTGGGAAAAAAAATTCACTACAATCCCAGCGAACTCCCGTTATTCTAATCGCCACTTTTGGTGACCCGGTTCGCTAATCCTAAATAGGAAATAAGTACATCCGGGGTCGATCGTATAGATCAACAAAGGCCCCTCTAATAAATTATTTGAACTAATCCTGCCGCCTAACCCCCCACCCAAAAATTTAGAAAATCAACGGAAGTCTCAAACCAACATGAATTATCGCAAAGGGCTAAATCATTAATAAGGCCAAATAAAAAGTCGGTATCCCGGAACAACCTCTCGTCGTTTACAACAACTTTCTTTAAAATCTTATACGTAGTCCAGTTATCGGGAACTATAATCCCTCTTTGTTGAAAAAGCGTATCCAGTTGATTTACTATAGTCATTTGTAACATAATGTTTCCCCTTTGAGAATGGGGTCAGGGGAGCGGTGTAAGCTGCTGTTTATAGACGAGAGTAAGTAACCATTAAGGTGAAGGCTGAAAATCATGATATTCGGTTGGATTTTTGTTCATTCGCTCTGCTCGCGGAGCGGCATACCGAAAAAAAGTAAAAATCAAGCCATAAATGACGAACATCCAGCAATAAATGACCAAAATCCAGCAATAAATGACGAACTCCATGAAAAAGATGAAAGCACAGCGCAAAGGCAGTAAGACCGACTGAGCTTGGGATGAACTTCGATGAATTAGGCGAGGATTGGTAGAAATTCTCATAGGTCAAGCTAATCAAACCCATTTTCAACTAACCGTCAACCGTTGCAAAAACCGGGATTGATCCTTCCTGCCTTATTTTCGCGACGACTTTGGGTTGGGGGGAAGGAACTCGTCAATGAGCTCCTTGATCAGGCGGGGCTCGTGTTTGACTCGCTCAATCCACTCCCGTATAGTCGCCGGATTCCTTTCCGAATCAATTTCCAGTGACTCCATTAATTTGGAGGACACATTCGAGTTTAGTTCCTTTTGCTCGGGAAATTGAGCGGATAAAGGACCGACCCCCCTCTCCGATTCTTCACGCACTCTCTCTGTTATTACTGCGTGAAGCTCCATTCGGAGCGCCGAAACTTCCTCCACGTTAGGAGCAGGGGGGGCCACTTCGGCCGGAGCTGGCGCCTGCGGTAGCGCCTGGGACTCGTTTGCCCCCCCCGGGGGAGCGACCGGATTAGCGGGGCCGCTAGGGGGGTTCGGTTGGGCCACTTCTTCGCCCTCTTCATTTTGAAAGGGCTCCGCTATGACCCCTATATCGAAGGAAGTCCATCCGGAGCCGCGACTGCTTCCCCCCATTTCACTTCCCCCCCCGACTGATATGGAGTTGGATCCGCCAGAGGATCCAGAAGCTTCCATCAGATTGATTGTGCTGGAACAACCTCCACCTTCCAACGGCCCGACCTCGCCCTTACCTTTACAACCGCCTACCCCATCCAAGTCGGGAGCAGGAGCACCTGCGGGTACGCCTTCTAGATTTAGCAGAGCCAAAAGGATGGAAAAAAAGAGACCTACTTCCCACCCGATCCTATTGAGAAAAAAGGCGAGTCCTCTGCCAAGAAGAAGGGATTCCATTTTCATGAAAAGGAGGTTCAAATCCAAACCCAGGATGAGACAAAGAATCCAGAAAAGAAAAAACAGAGTCGATAGGAGTAGCAAGCGAATGAAGAATCGTTTAATATGGAAACGACGGAACGGTCGAAGAAGATTCTTCATTATGAAGTTTTAGTTCTATTTGCTTTGCTCGTGCGTGTGGCGCTCCTTGCTCGCGGAGCGGTATACCGGAAAGAAGAAAGAAGCCCTTATCGAATTTGAACTGATGACTTATAAACCGAGTCTTGTAGTTCTCTTTTACGGAAAAGCCATCCTATACACACTGAACACTAACCAAATCCGCTCAAAAGTTTAGTTGCAAGTAGGATCAAGAAAGTGGACTACGAACGAGAGAACGAAAGCTAGTCGGAACGGAAGGATAGTAGAGGAGATGTGGATCCATCCAGTTCAGGCGGATAACCAGTTGTATCGGGTAGAACCTCTCTCACCTACGCTATTCTCAAACGGGAGATCGGGGGAGAGCGATGAAGAGGGAAGTGGGTACTCCGAGGAACGGAGCCTACCTCGTCGAAGCTGTTGCTGACCCATTGAGACTAAACGGAGACCAAACTCACAAAGAGAGACATGGAAGAATGCGGCCTAGATTAAGGGGAGGAACTAGCGCCCCCGAGTCTAGAGTCGCTATTCGAAGAAATGACTTTAGAGAATTTCAATCTTTCTCCCGTCTGATCTTAAGAGAATTGGGGAAGATACACTGTAATGAAAGTAATTATATTAATAAGACATTTCATAACTGACTTGCTAAGTAAGATACCAAGGAGAGAGGTGCTTTCTCGCCTCATTGTTTTCCGTGAGATTGAAAAAGCAGTCGATTTTGGATGCGAAAAGTTTCATGTATAGATAGATGAGTAGTTCGTCTTCAAGTTACTAATATGGACCCAGGGAGCCAAAGACTTTAGCAATGTGCAGATTCTCCGAGACTAGTGATTTTCAGAGAATAGAGTATGTGTTTCCTGCTGTTAACTCACGGAGGTAAGTTTCTTGTTCGAATTGCATGCAGGCCCATTTTATCTTTCCTCTTTCTCTTTACTGGAAATAAGGCAAGGCCTTTCCCTATCACGACCGCCTTCCTTTCTTCGGAATGAATTCTTTTCAAAAGAAAGAGCTAGCGAACCACACCAATTCAATTCCAATTCTCTCAGACAGAGCAGGATAGCTGCCATCAAGCTGCCCCTTTAGAGCGAGGGCCTTCCGAGACCAATGCTATCAAGAAGAAGGATAAATAGCCTTTTAGCCTGGAGCCTTGAGCTAAATCATTGACCTTGCACCTGGTTTGATTAGGGCATTGCCGCATTTCATCTCAAAGAGGATCTAACTCTTTCTTTCCGGCTTAGCCGGCTCGGGTCAATTCCCTCTTTCTTTAAAGCAAGCAAATAGCCAAAGAGCTGATGAAAGAGCACCGTCTTCTCTTATTCCTGAAAACATCTGCAGAGCAGTTCTTACAAAAAGACTAGCATCTCTAACAGGAAAAGCAAGCCAAAGACCTCCCTTTTCTTTGGTGGCCTCCTTCCTTGAGAAGAGTGAAAGCAGAATCAGACTCTCGGACGCGGGATCTTGCCTAAATAAATTTCCATTGAGCGGGGTCAGTCTTACTTTTCTAAAGCACTTGCTTTATATTTAACTCACTAAATAATAGGTCCTTACTTGATCTAACAAGGGCATATACTTAAGGAAGCGAGCTACTTATATAATATAAGCACGCACTATCGGATCTGCCCCTTCCTTTCTCTTGGAACCGAGAAACTTTCACTTGAGCGGGAACTGGGAAGGTTGTCAGACAACTCTCCGAACTCTTACTTTTCTATCTCGTGTGCAAGATATAGTGTATGACCTGCAACTGGGTACACAAGGACTGCCTTTCGAGCTGGCTTTCATGGCGTACTGACTTCCCTTGAAAAGACGGGCTACTTTTAAGGACAAAACAGGATACTAGTTCACTCAGGGCTAAATATCTTTCTTAACGGGGCTGCCTTCTCCACTTGTGACTTGAACAGCTATCCTTTCCTTTAAAAACGAACTAGCTGCTAAGGAGACTCATTTATAACGCTGGAACTGCCTGCAGGAAACTGGCTTATCACATTCGGCTCGGTATTCACTCATAAAGAAATTAATCCGGAAGTCTAGCCTTTTGGCTTAGTTAAGAGTTCTTCCTTATAGGCTTTCGGGGAAGAAAAGAAGATCTCTTTCTTTCTTTCTTTAGCAGCTGAGGCGTGAACAAGAAGACCAGGTTCTCGGCATCTCAGAATATTCCCATTTGCAGCATCCCAGGTGGCCTTCGGTCTTCTTTCCTCTTGGAGGACTTGTTTCACGAGGGGTTTCCTCTTCTTGCTATAGTCTTGTTGCCAAGCGTCCTTTTCTTTAGTTGGGAACACATTCTTAGCGGTCTTTGGAGTAAGGTCTTCACTTGGGCAGGATAGAGGTTTTAATAGTCTTATCCACGTTATTACTTGCTTTTTCCTATTGCCGACTTGCCGGTTCTATGACTGGTCAACTACATCTCTTTTGTCTTAAGTGCGGGGGGTCTCCCCGACTAGATGACCCGGGCCTGAAGAAGGACAGGCGTCTGCCTACCCTAAACTCCTCCACGGGGTGTAGTGGTAGTAGCAACCCTATGATTGCCGGGGGGAGTTCCGGATACGGTTGTTTTCAAGGAGAGTTAACATCTATCTATTAAGTAAGATGGGGAATGACTTGTCGTGGTCTCGGGCCGTCACGATTGCTTTGGGAGGAAGGATTAATTTAGACTTTCTTACGGTATATTCCCCAATGCCGGAAGATGGGGACCCAAAACTTAAGGAGTAGAGAGCAAATGACTACATGGTGATGTCATTGCTCATCAACTCGATGTTGCCGGAAGTGGCGGAGACCTTTTTGGGTGCAAGGACTAACTTATAAGGAGCTATGGGAGGCGGTGCTCTAAATATACGGGGTAGGGATCAGTTTATCTCAGTCATGAATGCCCGAAATTTTTTGATTGATTTAGGAGCTGCTGGTCTCTGGTGTCGAAGTAATAGAATCGGGGAAGCAGGTGAGAATCCATTTCTGAAGCCTTTCCTTTAAAAGGAATTCCATTAGAAAGAGCTCCATTCGCACTTGGCCTTCCCCTAAAGAGAAGATATCCCATACCTTAAACCAGCCTTTAAACCAAGAGTATCTTGTCCGCTGCCATCGAATATTCTATGTCTGCTGAAACTCCTTTCTTTGGTCAGTAAGTGGATTCAGCCTTCGTCTCTCTTCCCCCCAAAGTGGATTCCCAAAAAGAAAAGGGATTTCCCCTCTGAGACAAGTGTTGGGTCTTTTAATTGGAGTTAGAGCTTTCCTTCCTCATGGGCTTTTGCCTTCTCCTTTATCTTTCTCTTTTTTCCATAGATTCAGGTCTTATAGCTTGAACCATACCCTCATCTGTCTTATCATCCGAAAAAAAGTTCTCAGTCAGTTTAGGTCTTAGCCTTGACTCAGAGATCCGATGATTCACTTCCTCGTCCATTCGTTCACTTTCTTTTGTGGTTTTCTCTTTGAAAAAAGGTTGGGGATAACAATCTTACTTGCTTGTTAGGAAGTGGCCGGACTCGTCTGCAAAACGAAATTAAAAAGTATAGACGAATCTGCTATTTCGAAAGACGGCGAAAAGGAAGACCAAGAGAAAACACAGCAATGAATTCGATGATACGGGAACGACCACGGTTTCATCATTCCACAGGGAGCCCCACCTAAAGTTTATCGGTTCTGGTTCTCACACTGTGTTCCCATTCGGGAATTGAGCTGTTCATGCTCCTGATCTAAGGCACTCTCGCAGTTAGAAGTCTTTTCAGAAGCAGTAGACTGAGAGGATTTTGCAGAATTGATCGAACTTCTTGCTCTCAGGGTGCTTTCCTTGAGCTCAACCATCCGGGATGCTAGTTTTTCTGAGGATGATTCTTTCGCGTAAGTCAGGGGAGCCAGAGTAGAGATGACCTTTTCAGCATCGCTGTGAGAGCATCCGAGTGAAGAATTTCTTCAAATGGCATGCTGAAATAGTTTCTTAGTGCTTCTTTTCCTTCTTGCAAGAGATCAAGACTGGTAGGCAGGCCAGAGATTCAATGCCCGAGGAAGGTCCTCGATACTTTTCCCTGTCTGAGAGCTTTTGGACATTGAATGCACACTCGAGGAGGACTGAACAGATGTAGAGGATCCTGACAAACTTGGGGAAAGCACACCTTGAAGAGTTTACATCTGAGATTGAAGATGATGTCAACAGTTAGCCAAGAAGGTTTATGGCAAACTGGAAGGAGTAAGGAGGGCTAAATGATCTACCTCAGGTAATGCTCTGCTTTCAGTGGGAACCGGTGGAGATTGAGGTGAAGGTCTTTTAGTCTCCGGATTGGTTGGAGGAGAGCTAGTAGATCGGACACCTTCGCCAACTTGAAAAGAATGCTCATTCGAAATGAGAGTCGTTGCAGCGGAGCGATTTGAGCATCATTGCTCGGTGTCACCGATTTCCCATGGTTGGTTTCCGGCTCTGCAATCAGAGGGCCTTCTATTCCATCCTGGTTAGGATTCATTTCCTCGAGTGGATGCTCTATTTCTTCTTGGTGCTCAGCCCTTGGAACTTGAACAAAAATGTCTTTAGTTGTTGGAATTTGATCTGCTTATTATTTATTATTATACTTTATTCTTATATAAGTCTTTCAATTCAAACATCGTCGAAAAGACCAGCAGTGGCCTATTCGTCAATAACAACCTTCTTCTCCTATGAGATTTTGAGTTACCACTCCGTGGGTTTCGCATGATTAGGATCAATCAGAACAGCCTCACCCGCCCTGGAAAGCAGATCTGCTGATGGTTAGGTGGTTAGCGAACATCGCCTTTCTCATCTAGGACTTATACCTGTACACCTGCACCTTCTTCTTACGTGAAGGTATGTCATGCCCCGCCCTAACAACTATCTTCCTTCCTCTAACGGCTATGTCAGGATCTAAGTCTATCTCTTTCTCACATCTTCAAATCTCTCTTCTCTAGACCGCTAATAAGCATCAAAATACCTGTCCTCTAAGAAGGAAGTATATTAATGATGGTAGGCCTAAGCAAAGCAGGTAGAGGCATTGGAAGAGGACGTGGTGGATAGTCAGTCAGGAGGCTTCTTACCTAATTCCAAACCCAAGAAAAAGGAAGCCAAAGAGCCAAGGATCCAGAGGAAAAGAGAAAGAACAACCTGGAACTAATTGAACAATGGTAGAGTCCCGACCCCTGGATTCGCCGAAATGCCCATCTTTAGAAGAAAGAAGATATCCGACATTCCACTTTCGGAATAAAGGCTATCAGATAGTGCACATTCCCCCTTGTTGGGATACCTTTCATATGACTATTTAAAAGAAACCATTCCTAGATGGGCTTGTTCTCGAATGCGCTCTTACTGCTCGAGAATCTGCTGTGGGGACAAAGACGGTGATAGAATCCGCCTGACCTTCTTCCTTTCCTGCTTGCCTTTTTTGCCTGGCTGGGCGTTGTTTGATAGAATGGACTGCATATTCATAGGGCGAATCCCCTGTTGCAACTTCTTCTATTCGATGCCCAGAATCCCTTGCTCTAGAATCTGCTCTTGTGCACGAAGGAGCTCTTCTTGTTCTCGAATCAGCTGTGGGGATTTTGATCTCTATAGATGCGGCTTTACCGGGGTTAGCACTTTCCTGTTTTACTTTGACTCTCGCTACGACCCTGCTTGACCGCTATGCCCCTTCTCTTGCTTGAGAATGCACTGCTGGTAGGAAGAATGCTGAGTGAATGTCCGAGCGGAATCGAAGCCCTTTAATATGTAAATTCTGCTCTTTGAAAGAAGCAAATGGACAAAGCGTTTTTGCCTTGATTACCACCCGACCTGATGACCCTCATCGAGCAGGAAGTAGACCAGCCTTTGAAGCCTGAACTCTGACTTCTTACCCCGTAGTAGGATGGGAAACTGTTCGAAAGTAGCTAGTCTTGTCCTCTTAAAGGCCACTCGCTGAAACTCTTGTTTTAATGCCCACAGATCCGCTGGAAGTAGGCACCCGAAGATGCTAAAGAAGCTAGCCACTATCCTCGTATAATAATGAAGAACTATTGGCCGCATGAAGAGCTCCGCTGCACTTTTGTGACTAGCTGAAAGTAATCATCGATAACGCCTTGCACGCCCACCTTCCCCGACACTTTGGCTTAGTCTTCTTCGTTTTCCTTTCCCCTTCACCCTACCCGAAACGAAAGAAAACTCCCACTGGCTCGTAAGCACCGGGGACTGCGGGATACGCTTTTGGAACGAGCATGGACGTAGGATTTGGACTAGAGAGTACTCATACACTCGGACTAGGAGCAATGAAACTAGAGGGCACTAGACATATTATCTATTATAAAGGAGACGGCTTCTAGAAAAAGAATCGAATCGGCACTGAGACTATACACATCTTATCCCCGGTTAATACGGGAACTGGTCGAGTGGGGGGCAATTACCTATGGATGGCTTGGAACTATCATAGTACCCGGATCAGAGATACAAAAGGGAAGGGCGAAGCAACTACAAGAGAGACTGGCTCTAAGATAGGGCTTTCTTTATCACAGGATAGATTTCCATTTCCCTGGGCCTCTATCATATGTATTTTCACTTTATGGAACTCCCTATAGAGGGAGAGGTATTAGCGCTTACCCCTAGAATAAAAGCAGCCCTACTTGCCTAAACTTGTTCACTGGAATAGGGTAAATTCGCATCCGAAACCACTATCTGAAACCCCTCCTTCTCTGCTTAGGCCTTAGGGGCTTAGGACAGTAGCAGTAAGACTTCAAACCATTAGCAAGGTAGCTTCAGAAGTAGCAGCAGTGGAAATCACAGTAGTTGTAGCAGAATCATTGGCACGCTAGGCCCTTTAGTCACTCGATTTGCGGTAATTAACCCTCGATTCGTCATCTTTCGTACACAGCCATCAACGTCCGCCTTCGAAATTAGCACTCGATTAGCCGTGAAGAAGGGTTTGCTGCTTCTCTTGATAGTGGAGTTGCTTACCTTTCTTCCACTGAGCCCTAAAATTGCCTAGGTAGGTACCCTGAGGCTAAAACAACCTACTATTAGTTCACATTAGAAGCCCCTGCTAAAGTTTGAGAAGAAGGGCGAAAACTAATACTCGAATCGTCTGCTGTTGACGAGAAATCGAAGTCGGAGCACTCTATCGACTTTCCTCTGGTTCGCAGTCAACAACTGCTTTGAGCTTTCCAATGGGCAATTTACTGTTTAAAAGAGGCTTAGCTCAAACAAAGAATTTAATCAAATATGGACGAATAGACAGCTGCTCCTGCGCTTACTACTTTTCAAAGAGAGCATGGGGCTAAACCATGAAAAGCATAGACTCGATCTCCTTCAACAGCAGTCACTTCAGAACCTGAAGGCAAAGATAAAGAAGCCCTTTATTCGGGGCAATACAAGGATTAGGCGCTGACTGATAGGGCTGCTATAAAGGCAAGGCCCTCAACGAAGACAGAAAAGTAAGCACTTGATGCTACGCGGGAGAAGAAGACCATACACTCGCTCCTGACACAGGCTCGGGAGGAACTTCACTCCTTGGACCACCGGAACGATAGGATGAAAGCTTAGACAAGGTAACAACATAGGGGACATAGGCAAAGCCAAAGAGATGTACCGAGAAGAATGCGCATACACCTGAAAGATGATTCACTACCTCTTCTTCCCTTACTCCGAGTCGCAAGGAGAAGGATATTTCTTCGGGAAACAGTGAACAAGGGAAATCGCCCTCTACTCTACGACTTTTTTCAAGACCGAAGGAATCGAAAGCATTACACCTTAAACCATCGGGAATGGACATAGAACTCGATCCCCATTCACTCGATCAGAAGATAAGCGAGAATCGGAAAAAAGCTGAAAGCAGTAGATTCTTCCGACCGGTGGCAGAGTCTTGAGGCACGGATCCGACGGTAAGGGAATCAGCGGCTGATCGCGATTCATCATCGCAATTATTCCAGCAGCTGTCCATTTTATCCCGCCCATGCTTTCAAAGCATTGAAATAAGACAACACAGGGTGTGGAGTGAGCCTAGAGTAGAAGAAGACTCCCTCAGAGACTCTCAACTCATACCAGGGCAGGCAGGGAAAGACTGAGACTACCGATACGTATCAATACGTACCGATACCGAGCCGGGGAGCGATCAAAGGCGATAAACGATGGTCTCTGAAGCTTCCGAAAAGGGGTTCCAAACTTCAATGCAACGGAACTCAAAGCCTGTTTCATAGGCTGTACTCATACTCACCGGCTACACGGAACTCGTCTAACAAGTTCTCGTCAAGTCTACGTGGACTTCCTCGTTAAGCCCATGGAATCAGTTGGTGGTCGAGTGAATTTATGAACGAGCTATAGACAGAACTTGGTGGAGCCTTTGGAACTCGTATCCATAACCGTGAAGTTTAGTCTACGGAACGTAGACTTCATTCACAGCGGAACTTGTCTCTATTCTGCTATTCCCTTTGGTTTTGAGGCGAAACTCACTAAGTGAAGGCCGGGGCGGACTGCAATTCTAGTGATATTAGTCCTCTGTTCTGACCCGATTGGAGGCTGGGGAAAGGGCACTCTTTCAGAAAACCCCACCTAAAACATATGACGACCCCCCAACTTCCATTTGTCCTTCTTTCTTGTGGTGGAACCTGGCATTCACCCTCCCAGAAGTGATTATCGCCAAAACAAAAAAAGACATCTTGAATTTTTGCCCTCTCCCACAACACAAAGGAAGAGTCAAAGTATAAAAGTCTCCGTCTCATATGGCGGCTTACCGCAAGTCCATACACAAGAGCTTGTTGACCATAGCAGGGATGGCCGTACTGGTTGGGCGATGGCACAGTACGCAGGACCCTCGTATGAAACCCCACCGAGCTTCCTTGCACTATGTGGAACGGACTATTATCGGATTGGACACGCCTATAGCTAAAGGAACATACAGCGAGCCGTAGCGGGAGGGAGGCCAATGTCCCGTCAGATACCACGGCCCACGGGCAAACCAGCGACCTTCACCTTCCGCAGGTCGTACGGGGTGTTTCGCCGGAGTTCACGGCGGTCTATTCCCTTTCCAGATTGAGTTGATAGGGGCTTTTGGCTAACGTACGTTCAGGGGTCTGCCAGTCAACTACCTTCTCATCTAATGAGGTTTTCAGTACCACGAGTCCGTCGGTCGTTGTGTGGGTGGACTCGATTTCTTCCGGTTTAAAGAAATCTGTCTTTTTTATCTTTCACCATATGGATTACCTATCTTTCGGTTTTTTTCCGCAAGTCCCTTCGGTCTCCCTTTAGCTCTGGTGGGCGTGGTTCTGTAGTTCTTCTGGCCTTCCTTCATGTCGTAGCCTTAGCTTATCGATGGGTCTTGCATTAGATACATACAGCATTTTCTTTGACTCATGCCTTGGAGAAGAACGTTCTTTGTTTGAGTTTGAAGCCATTACCTTTCGGGAAAGCCACCTGGGCGAGACCCTTCTCTTTTTATTATTTTTATATGGTATGTTGAATCACTTGTGAAGTCGACTTCACTTGACCGTGTCTGCTTCAAATTCACCCTAGACTCGTGTCGTGTAGTGTAGTGTAGCAAGACTAACAAGTGGTCGAGTGAATTTATGAACGAGCAACTATTAGAAGCCTTTCTATTTTTTTCTTCTTCCTCCACTCACCTCCACGGGCGAATGGAGTCTACTACACTAGCCAAGATTGGGTTAGTGTTCAATTAACCGGTGTAAGCCTATCCGCTGTTAGAGTTCTCCTTCCTTGTGTAAAGCTCCCTTCGATTCTAGCTATTGGGATACATGCAGTGTAAGTCCCCGTATCAGTTGGCATTGAAGTTGGCAAAGGATAGCCATATGGGGATGAAAATCGAGCAGCTTCCTTAGAAGCTGGGGATGTTCATATAGATGCTTCTATCAAAACAGGTGAAAGGGCAAGTGAATTTGAAAGCCTTTCAAGCAATCCATCAAGCGAAGTAGACTTTTTCAATTCAGAAGGCAATTCAATTGTTGATCAAATGGAAAAGCTTCCGCAAGAAAGAGAAGGAGAATCTTATGGAAAAGAGGGCTTCTAGCTCTAGTGCTTCTGCTTTCGAACCATTTTGAGTTGGGAGTGGTAAGTCTTTTTATGTCGATCCAGCCCATCTAATTGCGGTGACCTTGTAAGCTAGTATTAGAACCTCCTTATTGTA